TTGTTTCTCCTTAATTTTATTTTAATTTGGAATCTACTCCTTCGAAGAAAAGAAAATAAGTCTCTTGAAATTTGGAACCTCCGATTGTATCCGAACGAGAAGAATGTTGAAAAGTCACTACGAACCCGAAACATACCATTGGAAAGTGATTCAGTAATTAAACCTTCATGAATCCATTTTTGTTCTTTCATTCCAGGTAACCCCTTTAATTATCAACTCATGGAGTAGGAGTGATATTAGACAACCCTTCCTCTTTTTTCAAAAAAAAAATAGGAAGTTTTCCTACGGATGCAATTCGTAGATCATAAAGATCACCATATATATAACAAAATTTCTCCCCCGATTCCTTCTAGTCGAGCCTCTCGGTCTGTCATTATACCTCGAGAAGTCGAAAGAATTACAATACCCATTCCTCCTAAAATCCTAGGAATTCGTTGATGGTTGGAATAGATTCGTAGGCCGGGTCGGCTGATACGTTTTAAAACAGTTCTATATGGCCCTTTTCTATTCCTTCTATGTCGCAGAGTTGAAACCAAGAAATATTTCTTGCTTACTCGATGTTTTCTCACATTTTCGATAAAGCCTTCGCGTAGAAGTATTTTAACAATGTTTTCAGTGATATTTGTAGATGCTATTCGAACCGTTCCTTTTTTATCCATGTCAGCATTTCGTATAGAAGTTATTATTTCGGCAATAGTGTCCCTACCCATGATGAACTATAATTATTGGTGCCTCCGGGTTTTTATATAATCAGCATGCTCTACTCTTTTTTTTTCATGAATTATTAAAGGTATATGCGTGAGAAACAATCTACTAATGCATTCTACTAATTAATGGAATCTAATTCAGTTCAGATATCTTACTATGAACCTCCCTTTTTTTATGTTTTATTATGTTTTCATCTATTAGTATTTATTTAGAATCTATTTATAATACCTCAGGAGCTAATGAGACTATTTTAGTAAAATTCAACTGTCTCAATTCCCGAGCGATCGCACCAAAAACTCGAGTTCCTTTTGGATTTCCTTCTTGATCAATGACAACTGCTGCATTGTCATCATATTGTATTATCATACCATTGTCACGTTTGAGTTCTTTACATGTACGTACAATTACAGCTCTGATCACTTCTGATCTTTGTAGAGGCATATTGGGAACTGCTTCTTTGATTACAGCAACAATAACGTCACCAATATGAGCATATCGGCGATTACTAGCTCCTATGATTCGAATACACATTAATTCTCTAGCCCCGCTGTTGTCCGCTACATTTAAATAGGTCTGAGGTTGAATCATATCATTCTTATTATTTTTCTCTTTTTTCTTTCAATGCTAACTAACTAAAGGGCGAAGAAAAAAAGAAGAAAGATTGTTTGTCCAGAAATAAAAAAACTGCGGTTTTTTCATCACAAGGCCCCTTTCCTTTCGTTCCATATCCCTATCCCGCAATAACGAATTGAGTTCGTATAGGCATTTTGGACGCAGCTATAGAAATAGCTTCTCTGGCTACAATTTCTGATACTCCACCCATTTCATAAAGTATTCGACCCGGTTTAACGACGGATACCCAATATTCGGGAGATCCTTTCCCCGAACCCATACGTGTTTCGGTAGGCCTTACTGTAACAGGTTTGTCTGGAAATATACGTACCCATATTTTTCCACCACGACGCGCATATCGTGCCATGGCTCGTCGCCCCGCTTCTATTTGTCTAGATGTGATCCAAGCGGGTTCAAGTGCCTGAAGGGCGTATCCGCCGAAACAAATTCGATTGCCTCGATAAGATATTCCCTTCATTCTTCCTCTATGTTGTTTACGAAATCTGGTTCTTTTGGGGTTATAGTTGATGGTTGTTTCTCAATGCCATCTCTACTGCAGAACTGGACATGAGAGTTTCTTCTCATCCAGCTCCTCGCGAATGAAACGATTAAATAATATTGTATATATTTTGAATTGAATGAATAATGAATCATGGAATTTTTTGAGATATAATCTGTCACGTACACGTAGGAATAAAATAAAATGATAAATTCCATTTTATAATTAATGAATCTTCATTTATTTTTACCTTTATTTTATTTATTTTTATTGAATTGCCCAAAACTTAGCAATCCAGTAAGGCTTTCGCGGGCGAATATTTGCTCTTTCAACATCCCTTTCATTCGTAGGGGCGTTCCATGACCTATCAGAATAAATGAATTGGTTCTTGGCTCGTTCCGCCATCCCACCCAATGAATCATTAGGATTCGTTTTCAAGGGAATCTTCCTCAGTCACAGGTTCTGTCGTTCCCATCGCTTCTCGATTAATGACTAGGCCCGAACTCTGCAATGGAGCTCCTAATAAAATTTGTTCCTGAATCAATCTTCTCAGTCTTTATTGACTCGGCGCTCTTTATTCTTTTTTATTTTTCGTATAAATTGTATTCATATTCATCGAATCTAATTATTAATTATGGACGAATACATTAATGCTTTATTACATTGCCTTTTATAAGATAGTTCATAGACCATACATATTGGAATCATATATCATTGCTATTCTTTTTCTTTCTTTCTCTCACCCCTCCATTTATCCATATCCCTTTGTTTTTGCTTCACAACCTTATAGATTGATTTTTCTTTTATGTAAAAAAAAATGCTTCAGTTGCTACAACAATATGATCAATACATCATATAGCGACTGGTTCCTTGGATCCAGATAATACGAAGCAATGAGCTGGTTATTAGTTATATAGTTATTAGTTCATACTAGGGGATGGCCCTTTGTTTTTTAATCCTAACCTAACTCTAAATAAAAAACCAACGAGTCACACACTAAGCATAGCAATTATATGGAGATGGAGTCAATCGAATTGTTATTCAACCCTATAGAATTAAGAATTCAAAAAAATTCTCATTTTTTTGATTGAACGGAAAAAAATGAACGAGTTTGTGATTTTTTATTCAATTGCCGGATGGATGGAACAGAAAGACAACGAAAGGCCCATTATTCCTCGTCTGCAAATATCCAAATTTTGATTCCTAATGCCCCATAGATAGTTCGAACTGTATAGGAACAATAATCAATTTTGGCTCGAATGGTTTGTAGGGGAACCCTACCTTCTCTGATCCATTCGACACGTGCTATTTCCTTTCCGTCGATACGCCCTGCAATTTGTACTTGAATTCCCTTTGTATCTGCTTTTTCAGTTAATTCAATAGCTTTTTTCATTGCCTTTCGAAACGAAACTCTATTCTTTAATTGTTCGGCTATAAATTCTGCAAGAATATTAGGTTGTCCATACGGTTTTTCAACTCTTGTGATAGCAATGTTAAGTTTTTGGTTCACAGAATTCAATTCTTTTTGTGCATTGCTCTGTAATTCTTCAATTCCTCGCGGGCTGCCCTCTATGAACAATTTTGGGAATCCCATATATATTATGACCTGGATCAGATCGATTCTTTTTTTAATCTTTATGCGTGCAATTCCCTCGGCACCCGAGGATATTTTCCTATTTTTTTGTACATAATTCTTGATACAATCCTGTATTTTTTGATCTTCCTGGAGACCCTCGGAATAACTTTTTGGTTGTGCAAACCAAACAGAATGATGACTTTGGGTTGTACCAAGTCGGAAACCGAGTGGATTTATTTTTTGTCCCATAGCACCTCGCTATCTCTATAAGGCCATATCATTTCTCTATTAGCCCACGTCATTCTGTTACGATATAGCATATGATCCATCATATATAGATACCTCTCTCTGACATCTTTATACTTATCTTTATATACCCATCCATATTTTCTTAACCATATGAAATAGTTTTTCTCTTTAGATGTATCTTTCAATACAATAGTTATATGACAGGTGGGTCTTTTTATCGGATAACTACGTCCTCGGGCTCGGGGTTTTAACTTTTTCATGCTAGTACCTTCATTAACTTCGGCTTGACTAATGATTAAAGCCGTTTCGTTGAATCCCATATTGTGACTAGCATTTGCTGCTGCAGAATAAACTAATTTTAAAATGGGATAACACGCTCGATAAGGCATGAGTTCTAGTATCATAAGTGTTTCCTCGTAGGGACGCCCACGAATCTGATCAATTACTCTTCGCGCTTTATGAGCAGACATACGTATATGTTGACCTAAAGCGTATACTTCTACATCTGGGTCACTCTTTATCATAAGGTTCACCTCCCACCAATAAACGATGAGCACCCATATCCACTTTATTAATTAATATATTAACGACGAGATTTATTATCGTTTCTCGCATGCCCCCGGAAATTCAGAGTAGGTGCAAATTCTCCCAATTTGTGACCTACCATACGATCTGTTATATAAATAGGCAAATGTTCCTTTCCATTATGAATAGCAATTGTATGGCCGATCATTGTGGGTATAATGGTAGATGCCCGGGACCAAGTTACGATTGTATCTTTTTCTGCCCTCGTGTTGAGCTTCGCAATTTTTATCAATAAATGATTAGCTACAAAAGGATTTTTTTTTAGTGAACGTGTCACAGCTAATTACTCCTTTTTTTTTGTAAAGATGAGGAAACATAT